CTCCCAGTGCGCTTATGATGTAGCACCGGGTGGATTTTTAGCTAGTGTGTATCATCTTACGAGAATACAGTATGGTATAGATAAACCTGAAGAGGTATGCATAAAAGTCTTTGTCCCAAGGAATAGTCCTAGAATACCATCTGTTTTCTGGGTTTGGAGAAGTGCGGATTTTCAAGAACGGGAATCGTATGATCTGTTGGGAATTTTTTATAATAATCATCCACGCCTTAAACGTATTTTGATGCCTGAAAGTTGGATAGGCTGGCCCCTACGTAAGGACTATATTACTCCAAATTTCTATGAAATACAAGATGCTTATTGAATGACAAGAAACTAATGTTAACTTATATAACAATGACACTACGTCAGAATTTATTCAAGTCAAGGAATATTTTTACGTCCTGTTTCAGATGAAACAGAGTAACTGGACTCTAATTCGTATTCTAGACGGGCTAAAAGCTAAAAAGAAAGGGGCTTCAATTCCCCAATTTGTATGCATTTCGTATGAGCAAAAAAAACAATAGAATAGGATGAATCAAAAGAGTTCTATACCATGTACCATGAACTTTGTACCGCGCATATTAATATTACTTAGAGGGATCTCAGGAAGTAAAATACAATTAAGTAAAGTATAAGTAGGAGTGAAAAAATGGAATAAATATAAAAACAAAATTAAGAAATACAATATGAAGGCTTAACATTTAGGTGATAAAAAGCACAGTCAAAAAAAGAGAGCATAATCCCATTTTATTCTTTACCAGACATAACATATATTTTACCCCATCTCAAAAAATGGAGATATATCCATACACTAACACTATACCATATATCTTATATACCTAGATGAATATAATTTAGGTATACATATAACATCTATAATTAAATTATAATGCTAGAGGCTATTAATGATAATAAATCTCGATTAGTCTCGATTAATTTGTATTAATAATTATTTGATCCATTATTTACGTGTCAGGAACCAGATTTGAACTGGTGACACGAGGATTTTCAGTCCTCTGCTCTACCAACTGAGCTATCCCGACCTTTTCCCCCGCATTATCCTAGTAGAGCACTTTATCAATTAAAGGGACTCAAAAAGTAAGAAAGTATTAAAAATCTTACCCAGCCCCTGAATTTATTAGATAAAAAAAAAAGATAAGATAAAAAAAGTAGTCTAGGAAGTCTAGTTAAGTTAGTAATAAAAATAGGCTTTTATTGGGGATAGAGGGACTTGAACCCTCACGACTTATAAAGTCGACGGATTTTCTTTTTACTATAAATTTCATTGTTGTCGGTATTGACACGACACGTAGAATGGGACTCTCTCTTTATTCTCGTTCGAATAATCGGTTTTTCAAAAGATCTATCAGACTTTGGAATGAATAATTTGATCACTTAATATTCGATTCTTCTTCCAACTTCGATTGGAATATCGAATGGAATAGATTCACAATAATTCTTAAATTTTTCATATATAATGGATTTGGGCTGCGATTAATCAATCGTTTACTATGTGAGTATGTATATCTACATATATAGGGCGGGTATCTTTTCAATAATTTTGATAGAAGGATTCCGGCTACTAGCGCATGTAACGTAATCAACTCCATTTGTTAGAACAGCTTCCATTGAGTCTCTGCACCTATCTTTTTTTTTTGATTGTAGTTTAATTTTGATATTATTATATTAATATAATATTAAAACTATAAATTACAAATTAAACCCTCCTTTTTTGAAAAAAAAGATTTGGCTCAGGATTGCCCATTTTTAATTCCGGGGTTTCTCTGAATTTGGAAGTTATCACTTAGCAGGTTTCCATACTAAGGCTCAATTTAATCAAGTCCGTAGCGTCTACCGATTTCGCCATATCCCCTTTTGCGACAGGATCTAGTTGTAATTCTATTCAACTCTTTTATTTATTTATCTTGGAATCGTTGCGTTGAATTAATTATATAATGATTCTTATATCTAAAAAATGTATGCCACTTTTTTCGCCATCCTCTATAATTTCATTTTCATTGTATTGAATGAATCATATTAGTTCTAATCAGACATGATTCTATCATTGATGTGTCCCCAATTCAATATGAATAGATATATCCCACATATATATGTCTCCTCTCTTCATTTTGAGTTTAAAAGCGCGATTTGTAATACTGGAAGGATCGATACCCATTATTTTTTTTTCGCCCTATCTTCTCCTTTATGAATGAAAACAAAGGAATGTCTTATTCTAAGTATAATTTTATTATAACTTGTAACTTGAATTGTATCTTTTATCTTTTCTTAGGCTGGATTCACTATCATTATATAATAATTTATAGAATATACAATATAATTAATTAGCATAATTTGGTGTAACTGCTCTAAGAAAGAATTAGACTTTTCTAAAATAATAATATCAAATTTATATTCTATTTTTAAGTAATAATATGGAAATATTATTGATTTTATAGTATTATAATATAATTAAGTATATATTTATACTATAAATATATACTATAAATAAAATTTAAATAAAATATTATTAAAAAAAAATTAATTAAATTTTATTAATTTATAGCTGATATATCAAATATGGTAGTTTCCGGAATCCCTATTCACTATTTCTATTTCTGCTATGTGAGCGTGAGCCCGCTTAGCTCAGAGGTTAGAGCATCGCATTTGTAATGCGATGGTCATCGGTTCGATTCCGATAGCCGGCTTTTATCTATCAATTTTTCCATGATTGATAATCTCTTCTCCCCCCTTTCTTCAAATATCGGTCGCTGATCTATTATATCGTATTAACATGAATAAAAAATGGATTGGAGTGGAACGATTAGATCTCTCACAAAATAAATAATAAAACAGAGACTTAACTTCCTTACTATCATATACAAATACAAAAAATCTAGATATTGATACAATGCATTCCATTCTATTTTCATTCTACTGAAGTATTGTATACTTCAGTAGATTTAGCCTTGCATTGTTTATCCTTTAGTTCAGTCTTAATTTAGATTTTTATTTAAAAATTTCAATAAAATAAAAAAGGAGTTTTATGTCTCGTTACCGAGGGCCTCGTTTCAAAAAAATACGCCGTCTGGGGGCTTTACCTGGATTAACTAGTAAAAGGCCTAGATCTGGAAATGATCTTAAAAACCAATTGCGTTCTGGGAAAAGATCGCAATATCGTATTCGTCTAGAAGAAAAACAGAAATTGCGTTTTCATTATGGTCTGACAGAACGACAATTACTTAGATATGTACATATCGCTGGAAAAGCCAAAGGGTCAACAGGTCAGGTTTTACTACAGCTACTTGAGATGCGTTTGGATAACATACTTTTTCGATTGGGTATGGCTTCAACCATTCCTGGAGCCAGACAATTAGTTAACCATAGACATATTTTAGTTAATGGTCGTGTAGTAGATATACCAAGTTATCGTTGCAAACCCCGAGATATTATTACTACGAAGGATAAACAAAAATCGAAAGCTCTGATTCAAAATTATATTGCTTCATCGCTCCGCGAGGAATTGCCAAAACATTTGACTATTGACTCATTCCAATATAAAGGATTCGTAAATCAAATAATAGATAGTAAGTGGATTGGTTTGAAAATAAATGAGTTGTTAGTCGTAGAATATTATTCCCGTCAGACTTGAACCTAATAAAAATAACAAAGAAAGGTTCAGACAATTTGACTTTATACCATACCCTTTTTGTCGAAAGAAATCTATTTAAGAGCCGTGATCCACATTTTTCTTATTTTATTCACGTATCACAAATAGATCTGCAGTAATATTTTTTTCTTTTTTAGTTTTCTCATATTTGTATTTTACGTACCACAGTAATGTAATTAGGAATAGAGAATATCTTCAAATAAAGTTCTTACTTACTGTTGGAATAATGCTATCCATTGTTATTTTATTTGATACATTGTGGTCGGTAACGTTGGTGACTCGATAGAAACGGAAAGAGAGGGATTCGAACCCTCGGTAAGCAAAAGCCTACATAGCAGTTCCAATGCTACGCCTTGAACCACTCGGCCATCTCTCCTTCATAATCTTATTATTGGCCATAAACCGAGTGAAGTGAATAGCGAGTCATTCATATTAGTACACTATGGGTACGACCAATCAATGGTTCCATAGGAATAAAAAATTCCTTTCAACTTTCATAATTTCTCCACAGCAATTTCCTTAATGGATTTTTCTATTTCAATTGTATGATACATACGCTTTATGCAAATCAAAGAGATGGTTACTCTCCTCGATTTTTTCATGGAATCATTATTCCATTCTTTATTTTTCCTTTTTTCTTTTTATTATAACCAAATCAAAACTTTTCGAGTTACCAGAATCTATAGTAAAATAAAGTCCTTGGTTAGTCAACTTAGATAAAATTGTACATAGTTCCTACAAATTTAGTAGTATACTGATAATTTAGTAGGAAATCCAATCTGATTCAAATTTTTCATATCTCATCCCCCCTGTCCAAAAGGGCACAGGAAGATCCACATATTTTTTAGAATTAGTCTATTTTTATGATATTTCGTACTACTGTACAATTTTGTGGAATCATTTTCTTTTGTGAAAATGGGAAGAATTATAGAATGGATTGTTAATTATGCCTAGATCCCGGATAAATGGAAATTTTATTGATAAGACTTCTTCAATTGTAGCCAATATCTTATTACGAATAATTCCGACAACTTCAGGGGAAAAAAAGGCATTTACCTATTACAGAGATGGTGCGATTTGATTTTTTTTTATTGCTTTTTTAGACCTTACTTAATCTGAGAGATAGTTTGGGATATAAAGAAAGAAATTATTTAAATATTAAATAAACCGACGCTTGGTGAAGGTGAAGTTTAAAGATAGAACAATTCCTTCTGTCGTGTATCCTCGATTGATGCGGCTTCAGATGCTTTAATTATCAATTTTAGTATTGAGCGAACGGTTACACCTATAGGTTCTGGATTGCGGGTCAATACGACGCCACTAGTACCAATGG